CTGTTCAGAAACGAAATGTTCCAAATGTTCCTGGAAATTCTTGCTCCCATTGGACCATTTGTATCTATATGCATCAGGATCCCGATTCATGGATCTCTCAGTTCCAGAAATAAGAGGATCAAACCATTTCTTCTGACTCTTTTTCAAATTCGATAAATGTTGGTTGATCGTATATTTCATTATAGTTATATGATTCAGAGTATCATTTCCTATTTGATCCCTTTGAATTCCATATTCGAAGTTGCGATCGGATCTATTCATTAAAAAGAATCGATTCGATACATTTCTTATGTACCCATAGGTGCTATATTGGATTTGAATCAGATTTCGGATCAATCTATATTGATTGACTGCCTCCATTATGTTGTTGCTAGCAAATACCGCTGTTTTTAGTTTGGGATCTTCCAACTCATTCCCGCAGTAGATCCGGACCGATTTTTTTCTGATCCTTCGAGAAAAAGATTCATTCTCCTCATAAAAAAGAGGAGGTAGAACCAATAAAGATTTCTTTTTCGATTCATCTCTGGAGTTGAATACCTCATTCAAGAATCTTTTTTGATCCAACCCGTAGGAATCAATAGAAAAGGCAAATCCCCTATGATACACCAGATCTGGCTCGGTTATTGATAGAGTGAATAGATCCGCCATTTCTGGGAATCTCTCTTCTGATTCAAAAAAATCGTGGCGTAACGCGTATCCCCCTTTGTTCCGGTCATGGAATAGATGAAAGAAATCAAAAAATGGATTTTTGTTCAAGAATGAAATCTTATTGGAACTGTCCATATCCGGTTCATCCTTCGGAACCATATCACATCCCGGATCTGGTTCCGAAGGATGAATTGAGACGGTATCTTGTAAATACGTAATTATCTTGAATATATCAACAATTTCTTTCTTTTCCGCTCGCCTGGAAGGGACAAAAGAAACATCTTGTTTTTTCTTCAACAATTTAGGATCTCTAATGGACCTCTCAGTAGGATTCGAACCCAGATGAAGTTCTGACCATCTGTCAGAGAAAAAAGAACGAATTGATCTTGTAGGATTCCCAAGAAATTCTTCGATTTCTTCCGGAAGCAGATGATTATTCATCCGCTTCTCAGGTTCCGTGAATAGCCAGGACATGGAGGAAGATCCAAAAAGGCATTTCGGGAATCGATCTGATTCTATCTCTGTTCGTTCCGTTTGAAGAAAGGAAGGATCCCAAAGAATCGATCTCTCTTTTAGTTGCTGAATCTCTGTTTGATCGATCAATGTGTGATATTCTGAATTCTCATTTCTAACGGAATCGAAATGATCTCTGGATTGATCAGAAGAAGATCCTTTCCATTGGCTAGAATCCGTTACTTGAACGAAAATAGATCTTGTGGAATCATATTGAATATTTGACAATACATTCCGTACCTTGCTAAAAAACCGATCCTTGTTTACCAACCACACATTGTCTAACCAAATCCAATTCTCTCTCGAGACGTTCCTCAAAAAATCCGATTCGTGCTGATTCTTCCCCCAACTAACGAAGAGATCTTGGCGGAATTGCCACATATGAAATTGAGCACAATTTTGCAAAGAAATACCCCACTTGTTTCTCGAGAAGAGATGGGAAACATGCTCAATATCATTGGATTGCATAGTTGCCCCAGCTCCTTGTTGTTTGAAGAAACTCTCCCCCTGAATTGGTCTTTTTTCACGAAAAGCAGACATGAGATAACAAATCAAGTCTTTCCCTAAGATTTCGAATAGCTGTCCCGAATTCAAGTTGATTATGTTTCGTTTCTTCCTCGGAGAAAGACGATCAAACAATTCCCAATCATGGTCCTTGCGGATCGGATCATCCGTATAGGATAAAAAAAGAAACTCCAGATATTTGCTATCTTTCTCTTTGAATGAGATCTCAATTCCAGCTACGGTTTCATTAGATATCTGACAACTAGAATCCCTCTTTTTTCCGATCCGGTTCCTCCACCACCGCGAACCCCGGTTAGATTCAGGCATGATACGCTTTTTCTTTCTTGGGAGAACCCAAGTACTCTCTTGCGGATCCATGAAACAACTCTCAGAAATCTTTTTCCTTTTTGGAAGATACAGGAGCGAAACAATCAACCTATTTCTATTGGAAGACCAAAAAGATTCTTCCAATGTCTCCTTTCTGGGTCCAATGGAATTCATAGGTATAGGAAGAAGCCCCATCAAATAGATATTTTTTATTTCAACCATCTTTCGATTGTTAATACGAGATATAAGGACCACTACTACAAGCAGTACTACACCTTTGATCGTGAAATATCGATTGCTTGTTGCACCCTGTGAATCACGTGAAAGTAGGATACTCCAAATTCGGGGGTCAAAGAGTTTCATAAAACGTTCTTGGTGGAAAAAAATGTGAGTGAAAGATCCCACTGAATCGAATTTGATCCATGAATCTAAGAAATAGTGAGAATTCTTGATCTCTCTCAATATCTCTCTCAATTCGAATATCCAGGATTTGAATTGATGTCGTTTC